GTTATGTTATAAGGCTCTTGTTCCAAACAAAATATCAAAAAACGGAATAAATACAATTGAAAAAGAAAAGATCCAAATTACTAATATATATTAGTAATTTTAGTAATGACCCTATTTATTTATAATATTTTTATTGAAAATATAAATGATTGAAAATAGGATTTCATTTAATTTAAAGAGAGTTTCATTTTGAATTTCGAAATGAAGTTCCATGTTATTTTGACATTCCTTTATTCAAGATACTTTATTCAAGAGTTGCTCGAGAAATCGGTTGAGTCAGAATCGTAGGATGAATAGATGTCAAAGAGGATAAATTTTTTTATTTCTGTCACTATTGTTTGTGCTGCCTATAATGAAATGAATAATGAATGATAAATGAAATCAAAAGCTTTCAATTCAATTGGGACTCATTTTGTCAATTGGTCTTTTTATTATCTTATATTTTTCAAGATAAGAAACTTAGGTAAGTGTTTCATAAATAAACATATGTATAAATAGAACGTATCCCATTTAGTTCCTTCATGCCTACTATAACTAGTTATTTCGGTTTTCTACTGGCGGCTTTAACTATAACCTCAGCTCTATTTATTGGTCTGAGCAAGATACGTCTTATTTGAAATTGATTGAATGAACAATTCAATTCATAAAAATGTTTTTGTGAGATATCCAGGTAGTCCATAGTTCCTTCCCATGTAAATTGTAATTCTTGATTATTGAGATTCGTGGGCGATTTGGATTACTATTTAGAGATAGATATTACCCCCCTTTTTTTTTTTACCTACCTTTTCAAAAAAATAAAAAAATGATTGAAGTTTTACTATTTGGAATCGTGTTAGGCCTAATTCCTATTACTTTGGCTGGATTATTCGTAACTGCGTATTTGCAATACAGACGCGGCGATCAGTTGGACCTTTGATTAAGTAAGAGCTCATCTCTTTTTAAATAACATCTCTTTTTTTTATTGACCTCCTGCGGATTAAAGAAAGGAGGAGGTCAAATTAGGGTTGCTGCTTTAGTTAGTAAAGTTATTTACTTGTAATTCGACCCAAGAAGAACAGAAGCACGCTCTGTAGGATTTGAACCTACGACATCGGGTTTTGGAGACCCGCGTTCTACCGAACTGAACTAAGAGCGCTTTCTTTCTTATCCCAATATATTATATAAGGGCTGTATGTAAATAAAAGAATTTTATTTGTAACCCCCACTTTGGATACATATAGTATCATAAAGCATTATGTTATGTATGTCTAATTTTTATTGATTTCAATGGATCCTTCATTACTGCACATGGGAGAAGTAATAGATAGGGATGACAGGATTTGAACCCGTGACATTTTGTACCCAAAACAAACGCGCTACCAAGCTGCGCTACATCCCTTTCAATTGGACTATAGTGTCATTGTAGAGAATCCCCATCTTGTTTTCCACATCGTGATTTCTCCCATTGATATACAATTGCTCTTGTCATTTCTTTTTCGTCTTATATAACAATATAACATATAATAAAAGAAAAAAGAATCAAATCGATCAAATAGATATAATATAATTAACAATATAATAAAAAAATATAAATATAAAAATCGGGAATGTTCAGAAAATAAAGTGAGTGGACACTTTTTTCTGTTGTAAAGAAAGTAAAATATCATCAACAACGACATGTGTATCTGATCATATATGTATTACAATAAAAAAGGAGGATTTTCAATGCGAGATTTTAAAACATATCTCTCCGTGGCACCTGTGTTAAGCACTCTATGGTTCGGGTCTTTAGCAGGCCTATTGATAGAGATTAATCGTTTATTCCCAGATGCGTTAACATTCCCCTTTTTTTCATTCTAGTTGGGGATGAAGAAGATTATAGATAGAATAAATTATCTGTGACTAACCCTTTTTGTTTTGTTCTTTCTTTCAGTTTCTTAGGATAAAAAAGAAGGAAAGAGAAAGAATCAAAAAAGATTCATCCGCAACGAAACTCAGGTTCACGCTGAATTAATAGAGGGAGAACAAAAATGTAAAGTAAATAATAAAGGTCGCGGACAACAAACGCATACAGGATACTTAAATGAAATACTATAACTAATGGATAGTTAGAAATCATCGTATTACTTATATTCTCTATTGATTTGATTGAAATGAAATATTTCATAATTGGGTTTCGAGTCAGCAACTTCTTTTTTCTTCTTCGTTTCGAAAATAGAAGAGTTGGGTGAATAAAAAAAAAAGGGGGGTTTATGGCCAAGGGTAAAAATGTCAGAGTAAAGGTTATTTTGGAATGTAACAGTTGTGTCCGAAACGATATTAATAAGGAATCGCGGGGCATTTCCAGATATATTACTCAAAAGAATCGACACAATACGCCTAGTCGATTGGAATTGAGAAAATTTTGTCCCTATTGTTACAAGCATACGATTCATGGGGAGATAAAGAAATAGAGAAAATGTAACGCGTTTGTAACCCCTCCAAGGAACAGCAATAAATTACATAATAATAAAATATTAATATAAAAATGGAATAATAAATTATAAAAATAAAACAACCCAATCCTATTTCATCCTATTTTGGTAGGATCGCAAATGAAATTCGAATTAAGAAATACGATTTAAAAGATAAGGAATAAACCATGGATAAATCCAAGCGACTTTTTCTTAAATCCAAGCGATCTTTTCGTAGGCGTTTGCCCCCAATTGGATCGGGGGATCGAATTGATTATAGAAACATGAGTTTAATTAGTCGATTTATTAGTGAACAAGGAAAAATATTATCTAGACGAGTGAATAGATTGACTTTGAAACAACAACGATTAATTACTATTGCTATAAAGCAAGCTCGTATTTTATCTTTGTTACCCTTTCTTAATAACGAGAAACAATTTGAGAGAACTGAATCGACTCCTAGAACCACGGGTCCTCGAATTAGAAATAAATAGATAGGCTATTCCTCAATTGCAATTGAATCAAAATTTCAATATGAACCCCAACTCAGATTTATATTTTGTTCGAAAAATTGGAGAACCCCGATTGGATTGTCACATCATAAGAAAAAATGGCTTCTTTTTTTAATGTGTTGATTCATTTTGACTATATTTCTCTTATTTATATTAATTTCTACTCTACCTTCCCGGAGCTCATTCTCCGGGGCCCCACTTAAATCATTACGGTGGATTCCTTCTAATCTTCTTATTTAAGGATCTGATTGGAAATCATGTAAAGACAATTTGTATTTGATATGGCTATTTGTGCAAGTATTTTACGATTAAGAAGCAACTGTCTCTTATACAGATCATGTATGGATCTGCTATAACTATAGGATACCCCAATCTCACGAATTGCTGCATTTATCCGAGTAATCCACAAACGACGAAAATTTCTCTTTTGCCTGCCCCTATCCCGATGAGCAGAACTCAAGGCTCTCATTTTCTGTTGAATAGTATTTCGAGTAAGTCGTGAATGAGTCCCTCGAAAGGTTGATGCAAATAAACGAATTTTTATTCTACGTCTCCGAGCTATATACCCTCGTCTAATTCTGGTCATTGAATCAAATTAAACTTTGATGAATAACTAATTGATTTATTTTCTTTCAGTTATTCTTTTTCCCTTTCCTGGTCTATTAATAACAAAACGGATTCTTCCAATGTATAAAAAAAAATTCCAATGGCTTTTGCTACTATGACCTTCCCAACCACCATTTTTCCAGGCATTTAACCTCGAAATAAGAAATTGTATTGATACTAGGTATCAACAAAAAAAAATACTAAATTGTAACTCAAGTTGAGTATAGTATAAAGTATCAATAATAAAGGTAAATGGATAAATAAATAGTGGGTTCCGTCGTTTCTATGGCTACTTCTTAAACGGTGAGGTCCTCTCTATACACCGGAGCCCCTTCCACCATTAATCAATGTTATTAGTAACTTGTACAGTTCACATTCTTTGACTCTACCCATGAATTGTACAGTAATAAGTCTTTTCACAATGAGATCTACCCATACAGTAACGGTATTTAATTACAAAGGTTGGCTAGGTAGCTGACCCTGTATAGTCCGTTCTTGCAAGAGTAGGAGCCTAATTCTTTTGCTTCTTAAATATGATTTCCCCCGCTTAATGGATAACCATTTGCTACCACTGGGGAATTGCTTTTCATCTCCAATTGAGGTGATTGGATTTGCACCAATAGAAACCATAAATTTGATACGCAATGGAGGTTTTTTTCTATATTGATTGGAATTCTTCTATCCTATCCTATTCATTGGTACTGGTCATTGATACTGGAAAAAATTGTACTTTATTTTGTTCCGGCTCATGATCTGAACGGGTCGCACATACACCCGAGTACATGTTCCTCGACGCTGAGGACATCCCCGAAGAGCGGGGGATTTTGTTACATTTTTTATTGGCTGTCTTGTGTTTCTAATAAGTTGTTTAATAGTTGGCATACTTAATGGTATAGAAAATGGGCTGGTTTAGATCAATCCTAACCAGATGATTATGAATTCTTTCTATTTTTTTTTTTTACTTTACGCAGAACGCAGATAAAATATTCTATTTAGATTCATCCAAATTATGGTTCGAAATGGATGGAATCGCAGATTTACGTGAAATCCCCGGCATTTTCGATCGCTACCAGATCAACAATTCCATGAGCTTGGGCTTCTGTTGCTGACATAAAAACGTCCCTTTCCATGTCTTCGGATACAACCCATAAGGGGTTACCCGTTCTTTGTACATAAACCCTTGTGAGGGTTTCGCGTAGTTTCAGAAGTTCTTCCGCTTCTAGGACAAATTCTCCTGTTTGTGCCTCATAAAAAGAACTCGCAGGTTGATGGATCATTACCCTGATGATATAACATAATGAATGTTTCCGCGATCTCGTACGATTGATTGGACTAGGCAAAAAGATTTAAGAATAACAAGAAAAAATAAGTATATATATATAATTGAACAACCGTACAGGCATTTTTTGTGCATTGCATACGGCTCCACAATGGACTTTTTACGTTCGTTGAGCAAAAAACGAAATAGGATCCATCAGACCCAAATCGTTAAGTGATCCATTTACCACCCTTCTTTTCGTGGGAGTTCAAAAATACTATGATGGTTCCGTTGCTTTCTATATTTATGATTTATCTCATATGTGATTCAGCAATCCCAAAGTTTCTTTTTGATCCGATCAACTAAAAATAAAAAAAGTAAAAAAAAAAATGATCTTGTTTTTTTTTTTTGAGTATTCTTTCATATTTCATAACATAAATATTGGAAAGAGGCTTCTGGCGTGAAAAATAAAAGTTTGTGACGCTGAAATGAAGCCCGGATAGATAAGATCAAATCATAAATACCCTTTGTCTCATATTACTCGCCCGATATATAATCCCATGTTCTGAAAAAACAATAATGGTTTGTTCATATCGAACTCGAAGTGCCATGCTATTATTACTTAAATATTATCTTACAAATTCTTATTTATATTAAAATATTAAATATGGCGAAGGCATAGTTTTATTTTTTCTTTCAAACAAAAAACTCATTGGCGCCAAGCGTGAGGGAATGCTATACGTTTCGTAATTTCTCCTCCGACCAGGATGAAAGATCCCATTGAAGCGGCTAATCCCATGCATATTGTATGCACATCTGGTGGCACAAATTGCATAGTATCATAAATTGCGACTCCGGGTATTACCCACCCGCCGGGGGAGTTTATAAACAAATAAAGATCTCTGGTCTCATCCTCTATACTGAGATATACCATCAGGCCAATAAGTTGGTTTGAGATCTCGCTATCAACTTCTTGACCTAAAAAAAGTAATCTTTCTCGATGAAGTCGGTTGATTAGGACAAAATTTTATCCCTTAGGAACCGTACACGCGCCTTTGGATGCATACGGTTCAAAAAAAAAGAATCAATGTATTGTATTGATTCGACCCTCCTTTACTTTATTTTATAGTAGGACTTTTCTACCTCCTAATGAAGGGGCTTTTTCTTCGATTTTTTTTTTTAGAAAGATTTTTTTTTGCTCGAATCTCTGTAAAAAATAAAAGAATCCACTAAACTTATCGAATTAACCTCTCATTGATGTATTGTTTCATCGAAATCGAATCCAAATTACGATGTAATTTTCTTGTTCCTGAATGGGCCTCCTCAATTATTTTAGGTTTATGTTCTACTCCGGGTAAATATCTGCCCGATTTCAATTTGCACATATAGGACAAATGCTCCCAATACCACTTTGACTTTTTTCAATTCATTTCGTGCCTTTCTTACAACAAATACGCGATGTAGTCATAATATTATTTCATTGATTGGCAGTTTGAGATCGCCCATATGCTATCAAGTAATCACTTATGATACAAGTGGTAATCATACATATATTACCAATTGGGTATTTTCTGAACGGAGCCTGGATACTTCATTTTATTGGATTGGTCCAACCAAGCCAACCATAAATTTTGATAATTGATAATATTAATATTGATTTCGACCCCCTCAAAAATGGATCTAATTGCATTTCACGCTCCAAATTATTGATGGTTCAAACAATCTTTTTTGGGCGAAACAGAGGGTATCTCGATCGGGGGAGAGAACGGGGAAATCCCATATGACCCAATATGTCTGACAAGTCGCACTATACGTCAACCCAAATTGCATCTTCCTCTCCAGGACTCCGAAAAGGTACTTTTGGAACACCAATAGGCATCAACTGAAAGAAAGGGGGTTAAGTACTATATTTTACTTTGATGTGGAAACGTAATATTTTTATCCCTGGATATTACCAAATAGTAAGACGAAATTAATAAGGGAAAATTATTACAAATGGGTCGGGCTCTTCGAATGATGAACAAGTATCTACGCATTCGCTCATAGAAAATGGGACCAATCCCCCATTGCGTATTGGTACTTATCGGGTATAGAATAGATCTGCTTATCTTTGTTTTATCTTTGTTCCTATGAACAGAATTGTTCCATTATTCCCAACGAAAGAAATGGAATTCAATATTCAATAATATGAACCCTTGTTCCAAAATAATCCACTGAAAGGGAGAGGTCCATAGCATAGTCTTTTCCAATGCGATAAAGTTACATAGTGTCTATTTTTCTTTGATAAAGGGGTATTTCCATGGGTTTGCCTTGGTATCGTGTTCATACCGTCGTATTGAATGATCCCGGTCGGTTGATTTCTGTACATATAATGCATACAGCTCTCGTTGCTGGTTGGGCCGGTTCAATGGCTCTATACGAATTAGCCGTTTTTGATCCCTCTGACCCCGTTCTTGATCCAATGTGGAGACAGGGTATGTTCGTTATACCCTTCATGACTCGTTTAGGAATAACTAATTCGTGGGGCGGCTGGAGTATCACAGGAGGGACTATAACGAATCCGGGTATTTGGAGTTACGAGGGTGTGGCCGGGGCACATATTGTGTTTTCTGGTTTGTGCTTCTTGGCGGCTATCTGGCATTGGGTATATTGGGATCTAGAAATATTCTGTGATGAACGTACAGGAAAACCCTCTTTGGATTTGCCCAAGATCTTTGGAATTCATTTATTTCTTTCAGGATTAGCTTGCTTTGGGTTTGGTGCATTTCATGTAACAGGCTTGTATGGTCCTGGAATATGGGTATCTGATCCTTATGGACTAACCGGAAAAGTCCAATCTGTAAATCCTGCGTGGGGGGTAGAGGGTTTTGATCCTTTTGTTCCGGGAGGAATAGCCTCTCATCATATTGCAGCAGGTACATTGGGCATATTAGCGGGCCTATTTCATCTTAGTGTCCGCCCCCCCCAACGCCTATACAAAGGATTACGTATGGGTAATATTGAAACTGTCCTTTCCAGTAGTATCGCTGCTGTCTTTTTTGCAGCTTTTGTTGTTGCTGGAACGATGTGGTATGGCTCCGCAACTACCCCAATCGAATTATTTGGTCCCACTCGTTATCAATGGGATCAAGGATACTTCCAGCAAGAAATATATCGAAGGGTTGGTGCTGGACTAGATGAAAATCAGAGTTTATCAGAAGCTTGGTCTAAAATTCCAGAAAAATTAGCTTTTTATGATTACATTGGCAATAATCCAGCAAAAGGAGGTTTATTTAGAGCGGGCTCGATGGACAATGGGGATGGAATAGCGGTTGGATGGTTAGGACATCCTATCTTTAGAGATAAAGAAGGGCGTGAGCTTTTTGTACGCCGTATGCCTACTTTTTTTGAAACATTTCCAGTAGTTTTGGTAGACGGAGACGGAATTGTAAGAGCCGATGTTCCCTTTAGAAGGGCGGAATCTAAGTATAGTGTCGAACAAGTAGGAGTAACTGTTGAGTTCTATGGCGGCGAACTCGATGGAGTCAGTTATAGTGATCCGGCTACTGTGAAAAAATATGCTAGACGTGCTCAATTGGGTGAAATTTTTGAATTAGATCGTGCTACTTTGAAATCGGATGGTGTTTTTCGTAGCAGCCCAAGGGGTTGGTTCACTTTTGGACATGCTTCGTTTGCTTTGCTCTTCTTTTTCGGACACATTTGGCATGGTGCTAGAACCTTGTTCAGAGATGTTTTTGCTGGTATTGATCCAGATTTGGATGCTCAAGTGGAATTTGGAGCATTCCAAAAACTTGGAGATCCAACTACAAGGAGACAAGTCGTCTGATACAATACTGCTCTTGTATCTTTTGCCTCTATTATATTTTTATTATTTAACTTTGACATAGAGTACCAGAGAAATGTTGATTTGAATCACCGCCCTTTCTTTGACTTTTGACTCTTGTCCTTTCTTAATCTGGGAGATGATCCCAAATGAACAGGTGTGGAAGCTATAATTGTAAACCACGATCAATTTATGGAAGCATTGGTTTATACATTCCTCTTAGTCTCGACTCTAGGAATAATTTTTTTCGCTATATTTTTTCGAGAGCCGCCTAAGGTTCCGACTAAAAAGGCGAAATGATTTTTCATTATCTTACATTATCTTTATCTAAATGGAAGTAAAGTAATGAGCCTCCCATATTGGGAGGCTCATTACTTTACTTCCATTTAGTCCCCGTGTTCCTCGAATGGATCTCGTAGTTGTTGAGAGGGTTGCCCAAAAGCGGTATATAAGGCGTACCCGGTAAAACTTACAAGTAAACCAGATATAAAGATGGCAACTAAGGTTGCTGTTTCCATTATTATCAAATTTTTAAAATATAACGGATCTATGATAAGATCCTTTATTTACAACGGAATAGTATACAAAGTCAACCGATCTCAACCAATGCAATAGGATTTATGGCTACACAAACCGTTGAGGATAGTTCTAGATCTGGTCCAAGACGAACTAATGCAGGGAGTTTATTGAAACCATTGAATTCAGAATACGGGAAAGTGGCTCCCGGGTGGGGAACTACCCCTTTGATGGGGGTCGCAATGGCTCTATTTGCGGTATTCCTATCTATTATTTTGGAGATTTATAATTCTTCCGTTTTACTAGATGGAATTTCAATGAATTAGGTCCATAAAAATCATGAAGTCCTGGCTTTTCAATCCAAAATGAATTACTTAGGACTCTCATTTCTAGTCTATTCTGGCAGTTCGACCGTGAAATTCTTTTGTTTCTGTATTTCCGGAATATGAGTGTGTGACTTGTTATAATTGATCCTATTGATAGTACAGAGAATGGGTCTGTCATCTTGAGAGAGATGAGTTCTGCTTCGTCGGATATTCATTTTTTTATCTGGAGCACGGAATATATGGAATAGATCGAGAAATATTTGAACTATGATTCATACCTACTATTTATATTATACCTCGCGACTGGATTCAAAAAAATTTAAAAGATTGATTTTATCATTATAAATCGAAAGGGTTTTTTCCTTAAAAATTGGGTTTCTGTTTATTTGTTTATTTTGACCAATGGACAAATAAAATTCCGAATTTTTAGTCATTAAATCTATTAATTGAATACGTGGTGATGATCAAACGGTTCTTACTCAGAGAACCTTTGTGCTTAGCTTGGGGGCTTTATTCAACATCGTGGT